CCGAAAGAATCACTAAGGAAATACCGCATTTAGAGGCTCATTTACTCCGAAATTTAGACAGAAACGGAATTGTGATGCTGGGATCTTGGATAGAAGCCGGTGATATTTTAGTAGGTAAATTAACCCCTCAAGCAGCAAACGAATCCTCGTATGCCCCAGAGGATAGATTATTACGAGCCATACTTGGCATTCAGGTATCCACTGCAAAAGAAACTTCTCTAAAACTACCTATAGGTGGAAGGGGCCGAGTTATTGATGTGAGATGGATCCAGAAAAAAGGGGGTTCCAGTTATAATCCAGAAAGAATTCGTGTATATATTTCACAGAAACGTGAAATCAAAGTGGGCGATAAAGTAGCTGGAAGACATGGGAATAAAGGTATCATTTCTAAAATTTTGTCTAGACAAGATATGCCCTACTTGCAAGACGGAACACCTGTTGATATGGTCTTCAACCCATTAGGGGTACCCTCACGAATGAATGTGGGGCAAATATTTGAATGTTCGCTCGGGTTAGCGGGGGATCTACTAAAGAGACATTATAGAATAGCACCTTTTGATGAGAGATATGAGCAAGAGGCTTCAAGAAAACTAGTCTTTTCTGAATTATATGAAGCCAGTAAGCAAACAAAAAATCCATGGGTATTTGAACCCGAGTTTCCGGGAAAAAGCAGAATATTTGATGGAAGAACAGGAGATCCTTTTGAACAACCTGTTCTAATAGGCAAGTCCTATATCCTAAAATTAATTCATCAAGTTGATGATAAAATCCATGGGCGTTCGAGTGGACATTACGCACTTGTTACACAACAACCCCTTAGAGGAAGGGCCAAGCAAGGGGGACAACGAGTAGGGGAAATGGAAGTTTGGGCTCTAGAGGGGTTTGGTGTTGCTCATATTTTACAAGAGATGCTTACTTATAAATCTGATCATATTAGAGCTCGTCAAGAACTACTTGGCGCTACGATCATTGGAGGAATAGTACCTAACCCTGAGGATGCTCCAGAATCTTTTCGATTGCTCGTTCGAGAACTACGATCTTTGGCTCTAGAACTGAATCATTTCCTTGTATCTGAGAAGAACTTCCAGATTAATAGGAAGGAAGTTTGATCTGAATGAATCAGAATTTCTATTCTATGATCGACCGATATAAACATCAACAACTTCGAATTGGACCAGTGTCTCCTCAACAAATAAAGGCTTGGGCCAACAAAATCCTACCCAATGGAGAGATAGTTGGAGAGGTGACAAAACCCTATACTTTTCATTATAAAACCAATAAACCGGAAAAAGATGGATTGTTTTGTGAAAGAATCTCTGGGCCCATAAAAAGTGGAATTTGTGCTTGTGGAAATTATCGAGTGATTGGAGCTGAAAAAGAGGACCCGAAATTTTGTGAAGAATGCGGGGTGGCATTTGTTGATTCTCGGATACGAAGATATCAAATGGGATACATCAAACTCGCATGTCCAGTAACTCACGTGTGGTATTTGAAACGTCTTCCGAGTTATATCGCGAATCTTTTAGATAAGCCCCTTAAGGAATTAGAAGGCCTAGTATACTGCGATGTGTGATTTGATCGAAATTTGCATTTTACAGATTCAGACTAATAAACTGTCATCCCATTCAATCTGATTGGGATGCCCCCGACTCTGACATGTGTCTTGGAAGGAGTAACATGAAGCTCAGAATTATGGGTGTGTTCAATACTCTAAATGAAAGGGGAGTTGATCCATGGTCGATCCCGTAACAGATAAATGGGAATTGCTAGTTATACCTCGTGAAAAAAAAAGATTTTTCGTGGAATTAGCCATTCCATTTCTTTTAGAGAAAGATTCCGTTCAAGCAAGCAAATAGGGCATGGTTACAGAAGTCTATCTATCGCATATATGCTTCAAGGGACATCATGACATAACCGTCGAGGTGAGTAGGGACCTAAAAGATCGAATGGAACAAAACAATATATAGACAAGTAAATCCCTTACGAGTCCAAAAGTATTCCTTTAAGGGGGGATTCATCATTTGAAGGGAAGCAGACTACTCAAGAATTTCACATTTCAATTTTGTCGTAAATAAGTCATTCAGAAAGTTAAAGTCAAAAGAAAAATGAATTAATGAAAGGTTGGTCCTTGCTGGAAACTTGAGTAAGGAGTAGTTCTTTGTAGGGTTTTCCTTTTTTTTTTATCGAACAAAGTAAAAAAATAAAGAACTCCCTTCCTTATTTTGTGTAACTACTTGAGCCGGATGAGAGGAAACCCTCACGTCCGATTTTTAAGGGGGGAATCCAATATAAACCTATCTCCATTTTTCTTTTGCTAGGCCCATAGTGAAAAAACCTACTTTCTTACGATTACGAGGTTTATTCGAGTATGAAATACAATCCTGGAAATACAGCATCCCGCTTTTTTTTACTACCCAAGGCTTTGAGACATTTCGAAATCGGGAAATCTCTACAGGAGCAGGTGCTATCAGAGAACAATTAGCCGATTTGGATTTGCGAA